AACTCAAGATATGCTTATTGGACTCTATATATTAACGATCGGGAATCGTCGAGGTATTTGTTCAAATAGGTATAATCCATGTAATCGAAGAAACTATCAAAATGAAACGGTTGACGATAATAAGTATACGAAAGAGAAAGAACCCTATTTTTGTAGTTCCTATGATGCACTTGGAGCTTATCGGCAGAAACGAATCAATTTAGATAGTCCTTTGTGGCTCCGGTGGCGACTCGATCAACGTGTCATTGCCTCAAGAGAAGTTCCCATCGAAGTTCAATATGAATCTTTGGGTACCTATCATGAGATTTATGGGCACTATCTAATAGTAAGAAGTGTAAAAAAAGAAATCCTTTGTATATACATTCGAACAACTGCCGGTCATATTTCTTTTTATCGAGAAATAGAAGAAGCCATACAAGGGTTTTGTCGGGCCTACTCATACGATACCTAAGCTAAGTAATTATGTGATACCGTGGGAATTCGGTTCTCTACGGCTCAACCGGTATCATAATTCCTGAATTTCTACGTGAATCAAGATCGAGGAAAGGAAGTCTTCAAATCACTGACTCAAACCCATTGTCGAATCCTACTCAGCGGAATATGGAGGTACTTATGGCAGAACGGGCCGATCTGGTTTTTCACAATAAAGTGATAGATGCAACTGCCATGAAACGACTTATTAGCAGATTAATAGATCACTTCGGAATGGCATATACATCGCACATCCTGGATCAAGTAAAGACTCTGGGTTTCCAGCAAGCCACTGCTACATCCATTTCATTAGGAATTGATGATCTTTTAACAATACCTTCTAAGGGATGGCTAGTCCAAGATGCTGAACAACAAAGTTTGATTTTAGAAAAGCACCATCATTATGGGAATGTACACGCGGTAGAAAAATTGCGTCAATCCATTGAGATATGGTATGCTACAAGTGAATATTTGAGACAAGAAATGCATCCTAATTTTAGGATGACTGATCCTTCTAATCCAGTCCATATAATGTCCTTTTCGGGAGCTAGAGGAAATGCATCTCAGGTACACCAATTAGTAGGTATGAGAGGATTAATGTCGGACCCCCAAGGACAAATGATTGATTTACCCATTCAAAGCAATTTACGCGAAGGACTCTCTTTAACGGAATATATAATTTCCTGCTACGGAGCCCGCAAAGGAGTTGTGGATACTGCTGTACGAACATCAGATGCTGGATACCTCACGCGTAGACTTGTTGAAGTAGTTCAACACATTGTTGTGCGTAGAACAGATTGTGGCACTATCCGAGGTATTTCCGTGAGTCCTCGAAACGGGATGACGGAAAAAATTTGGATCCAAACACTAATTGGTCGTGTATTAGCAGACGATATATATATGGGTCTACGATGCATTGCCACTCGAAATCAAGATATTGGTATTGGACTTGTCAATCGATTCATAACCTTTCGAGCACAATCAATATATATTCGAACCCCCTTTATTTGCAGGAGTACATCTTGGATCTGTAGATTATGTTATGGTCGGAGTCCCACTCATGGCGACCTGGTCGAATTGGGAGAAGCAGTAGGTATTATTGCAGGTCAATCAATTGGGGAACCAGGGACTCAACTAACATTAAGAACTTTTCATACCGGTGGAGTATTTACAGGTGGTACTGCAGAACATGTACGAGCTCCTTCTAATGGAAAAATAAAATTCAATGAGGATTTGGTTCATCCCACACGTACACGTCATGGACATCCTGCTTTTCTATGTTATATAGACCTGTATGTAACTATTGAGAGTCAGGATATTCTACATAATGTGAATATTCCACAAAAAAGTTTTCTTTTAGTTCAAAACGATCAATATGTAGAATCAGAACAAGTGATTGCTGAGATTCGCGCTGGAACATCCACTTTCAATTTTAAAGAGAGGGTTCGAAAACATATTTATTCTGACTCAGAGGGAGAAATGCACTGGAGTACCGATGTGTACCATGCGCCTGAATATAGATATGGTAATGTTCATCTCTTACCAAAAACAAGCCATTTATGGATATTATCAGGAGGTCCGTGCAGATCCAGTATAGTCACTTTTTCGCTCCACAAGGATCAAGATCAAATGAATGTTCATTCTCTTTCTGTCGAACGGAGATCCATTTCTGACCTCTCAGTGACTAATGATCGAGTGAGACACAAATTGTTTAGTTCGGATCCTTCCAGTAAAAAAGGGCAGGGGATTCTTGATTATTCAGGACCTGATCGAATCATATCTAATGGTCATTGGAATTTCCTATATCCTGCCATTCTCCACGAGAATTCTGATTTATTGGCGAAAAGGCGAAGAAATAGATTCATCATCCCATTCCAATATGATCAAGAACGGGAGAAAGAACTAATGCTCCGTTCTGGTATCTCGATTGAAATACCCATAAATGGGATTTTACGTAGAAATAGTATTCTTGCTTATTTCGACGATCCCCGATACAGAAGAAGTAGTTCAGGAATTACTAAATATGGGA